TTTTTTAAAAAATTAATTTAGTGGATCAATTTTCTTTATTTTAAATTTTAAATAAACTTTTGTTTTAAAATTGAACCTTACTTATTTTAAAATTTTATTTATTATGAAATTAAAGCTAATTGTTTAAATTTTTATAAGTTAAATGGAATTTTAATGTTTTTACTATTTTAATGGGGAATTTAAACGTAAACAAAAATTAGTAAACTTTTGTTTTAAAATTGAACCTTACTTATTTTAAAATTTTATTTATTATGAAATTAAAGCTAATTGTTTAAATTTTTATAAATTAAATGGAATTTCAATGTTTTTACTATTTTAATGGGGAATTTAAATGTAAACAAAAATTAATAAACTTTTGTTTTAAAATTGAACCTTACTTATTTTAAAATTTTATTTATTATGAAATTAAAGCTAATTGTTTAAATTTTTATAAATTAAATGGAATTTCAATGTTTTTACTATTTTAATGGGGAATTTAAATGTAAACAAAAATTAATAAACTTTTGTTTTAAAATTGAACCTTACTTATTTTAAAATTTTATTTATTATGAAATTAAAGCTAATTGTTTAAATTTTTATAAATTAAATGGAATTTTAATGTTTTTACTATTTTATATTAATTTTGTCGAATTTTTCGGGAATTTTGTCGAATTTTTCGGGAATTTTGTCGAATTTTTCGGGAATTTTGTCGAATTTTTCGGGAATTTTGTCGAATTTTTCGGGAATTTTGTCGAATTTTTCGGGAATTTTGTCGAATTTTTCGGGAATTTTGTCGAATTTTTCGGGAATTTTGTCGAATTTTTCGGGAATTTGAAAATTTAAACTTTTAAATTTTTTTATTAATGATTTTGAGCTAATTTTATTTTTTAAAATTTTATATATATTAAATTATTTATTAATTAATAGGTTAATTATTAATATTTATTAATCTTAATTAATATTAAATATATATAAATAATTATTTATTTAATAAATATTATTATACAAGAAAAAGAATAAATAAAAAATATTCTTTATAAAATATATTTTATAATAAATTAAAAATAATTATTAAAATTGTATTTATATTAATATATATAGATTATTAATATTATTTATATATATATATATATTTATATTAATATATATTTATATATATATATATATTTATATTAATATTATTTATATATATATATATATTTATATTAATATTATTTATATATATATATATATATATATTAATATATATATATATATATATATATATTTATATTAATATTATTTATATACACATATATATATATTTATATTAATATAATAACTAATATTAAATCTAAATAAATTATTAATATTTAATTAATGTTAATTAAATTTATTATTATTAATTATCTATATAATAAAAAAAAAAAAAAAAAAAAAAAAACTTATTTGTATGTCTCTATTGAATATATATATCTTATTATATAAGTTTCTATATATATACATATAATTTCCTATAAACATATTTAAATTATTAATATAAATTTATTAATATATTAATTATTATGTATTTTTATGAGTATTAATATAATTATATATTGACATATATATATATAATTAATATATATTTATTTAGATTTATTCTAATTTTTTATTTCTTGTAAAAATTGACTTGTTGAGGTGTTCCAAATTTTTTTTTTTTTATATAAATATATTTGATCAAATTATGGGTGAAGGTTTTTAAGTAAAAATAGATGTAAAATTTTATATAGGAGATTCGTTTAAAAAATTCAAAATTTTATTTTCAGTGTTTAAAATTATTAAAATTATTGGGGGGTAATTTTAGTTAATTTAAAATTCATTGGGGAGAAAAATTATGTGCCAGCATTCGCGGTTATACATGGTCCTTTAATCTTTATTTTTAAAAGAAAGATTTTTTTATTATTTTAATTTTATTTTAATGGGGGGTGAAATAAATTAAAATTTTTATTAAAATTGGGATTCTTTATAATTTAAGATTTAAACTAGGATTAGATACCCTATTATTTTAATTTAAGTAGTAATTTTTAGGATTTTAATTACATAAAAAATTAAATTGATTTGGCGGTTTATTAATCTTTTTAGAGGAATCTGTTGATTAATTTGATAAACCACGATTATTAACATCTTTATTTTCTTGTATATCTCTATATTGAATATGTTTAGAGACAAATTTTCTTTTTTTTATTTAGAAATTTAATTTAGGTCAAGGTGCAGTTATATAAAGATTTAAATGGATTACAATAATTTTTGTTTGTGGAAAATAAAATAAATAAATTTTAAAGGGGATTTAAAAGTAATATTTTTTTTTTAAAAATTATGAATCATGCTCTGATTTATGTACATATCGCCCGTCATTCTCGTTTTATCGAGACAAGTCGTAACAAAGTAGATGTATTGGAAAATGTATCTAGAGGGACAGGTATATTCATAGGTGAAGTAGTTTTTTACAATAATTAATTTAAGCTGTTCAAATCAGTTTTATCTGAATATTTAGTATTTTTTTAAAAAAAAAATTATTTATTAAAATTATTTAATTGTTTAAATTTTAAAAAATTTATTTTTTTTTGATTTGTAAAATTAATCTAATAAATTTTTTTAAAGAAAATTTTTTTATTGTACCTTTTGTATCAGGGTTGATTAATTTAATTTAAAAATTTAATTATCTCGAAAATTTAAGATTTTAATTTTATTTGTTTTTAGTTGTTTCAAAAATTTTAATAAAATAAATTAAGCTTTGAAATGAAAATCGTTTAATTTGATATCTAGTTATTTTATAAAAAAATTTAATTTTGGATTTCTTTAAAGGTTAATTTTATTCTTTTTTAAACTTTTGATATCTAAATTAATTTGGGTTAATCTAAATTAAATTTTATAATTTTTTTTTTATATAAAGAATTTATAGGATTAAAATCTTTTTTTTTTTAAAATTCGTTTTAGATTATTCTTTAAATTTATTAAAAATTTAATTTTTTATAAAATTTTATTTTAAAATTTTTTAATTTTAAAATAATGATTGAATTAGTAAATTTTAATTTTTTTTTTATGAATTCAGCATATAAATTTTTTGTTTGTTTAACAAAAACATCTCTTTTAGTCATTTTTAAAAGTCAAACCTGCTCAATGAATATCAATTTAAATAGCTGCAGTATTTTAACTGTACAAAGGTAGCATAATAATTAGTCTTTTAATTGAGGTCTGGAATGAATGGTTTAACAAAAAAATAACTTTATTAATTTAATTAGTTTTGAAATTAATTTTTTAGTTAAAAAACTAAAATATTTAAATGGGACGATAAGACCCTATAGATCTTTAATTTTTTAATAGATTAATTTTATTTAGTTTAATTAAATAATTAATTTTTAAAAAATTTTAATTGGGGTGATTATTAAACTTTTTTAACTTTAATTTTTTTTTACATTCATTTATGATTTGTTGATCTTGAATTTTTGATTAAAAGAATAAGATACCTTAGGGATAACAGCACATATAATTTGGATAGTTCATATTGATAAATTTTATTTGTGACCTCGATGTTGAATTAATTTAAACTTTTAGAGCAGAAATTAAAATAGTTAGGTCTGTTCGACCTTTAATAAATTACATGATTTGAGTTCAAACCGGTGTAAGCCAGGTTGGTTTCTATCTATTTAAAAATTCTTTATTTATTTAGTACGAAAGGACTTTTAAGTTAGAAAAAATTTCTGCTGGCTTGGCAGAAAAGTGCTTTAAACTTAGAATTTAAAAATGTAATATAAATTATATATACAGTTAGTATATGTTTTTTTTAAACTATTTAATTTTATTAATTTTTTTAATAATTTCAGTTGCTTTTTATGTTTTGTTAGAGCGTAAAATTTTAGGATTAATTCAAAATCGTGTTGGTCCCTTTAGGGTTGGAATTTTAGGAATTTTACAACCTTTTAGAGATGCAATTAAATTATTTTCAAAAGAGAGTTATTTTATTTATTTTGGTAATGTTTTTATTTATTTTTTTATGCCATTCTTGAGTCTTTTAATTTCTTTAAATTTATGATGTTTATATCCTTTATTAAATAATTTTATTAGTTTTCCTTTAGGTGTATTATTTTTCATTTGTTGTTCAAGTTTTATAGTTTATGGTATTTTATTATCTGGTTGATCCTCTAACTCTATATATTCTATGCTTGGTTCTATTCGTTCTGTAGCACAGAGAATTTCTTACGAGGTTTGCATATTTTTAATTATATTTATTTTGATTGTTATTTTTAATAGATTTAATTTTATTAATTTTTTTTTTTTACAACAATTAAATTGATTTATTATTATTGGTTTCCCTTTATTTTTAATTTTATTTGCTTGTTTTTTAGCTGAAACAAATCGTTCTCCATTTGATTTTTCAGAAGGAGAATCTGAATTAGTTTCTGGATTTAATTTAGAATATAGTTCCTTTAACTTTTCTTTTATTTTTTTGTCTGAATATTTAAATATAATCTTTATAAGATTTTTATTATGTTTATTTTTTTTTGGGGGAAATTTTTTTGATCTTATATTTTATTTTAGGGTTATAATTTTAAACTTTGTATTTATTTGAATTCGGGGTACTTTTCCTCGATTTCGTTATGATAAATTAATAATTATATGTTGAAAAATTTATTTACCTATTAGTTTAAATTATTTATTTATCTTTTTTAATTTATTTATAATAGTTAATTTCATTATTTTTAGTAAAGTTAATAAAATTTTCATTTTTTTTTATGTTTTCAAGACATACTGTTTTAAACTCTTAACTTTTAATATTTATTAATTAAAGGTACAGTAAAATATAAAAAGTAAAAAATTGTTAATATTTGACCTATAAAGATATAGGGTTCTTCCACTGGTTTTGCTCCAATTCATGTTAATAAAATAAAAATTGAAATAAATATTAGAAAAATAGTTTTTTTAATAGTATATATACTTGATCTTTTGAATTTAAGGTTATTAGTAAATGGGAGAGTTAAAATAATAAGAATAGATATTACTAGGGCAATCACTCCCCCTAATTTATTAGGAATTGAGCGTAGAATTGCATAGGCAAATAAAAAATATCATTCGGGTTGAATATGGGGTGGTGTATTTATAAAATTTGCGGGGGTAAAGTTTTCTGGGTCGTTGAATATAAAAGGTCTATAAAATAAAATTATTGAAAATATTATTAGAACAATTAAAAATCCTAAAATATCTTTTGTAGTAAAATAAGGGTGAAAAGAAATTTTATCAATTGAATTTTTTAATCCAAGAGGATTGGAAGAACCTTTTTCATGTAAAAATAATAAATGAATTAAAATTATTAGAGTTAAAATAAATGGTAAAATAAAATGAATAGAAAAAAATCGATTAAGTGTAGGATTTTCTACGGAAAATCCTCCTCAAATTCAATTTACTAATGATATTCCTAAATAGGGGATTGCTGATATTAAATTAGTAATTACTGTTGCCCCTCAAAATGATATTTGTCCTCATGGTAAAACATAACCTATAAAGGCTGTTGCTATTAAAATTAATATAATTAAAGTTCCGGAGAATCAAACTTTTTTTTTTATATATGAACCATAATATATACCTCGTCCTGTATGAATAAATATTATTATAAAGAATAAAGAGGCTCCGTTAGCATGAATAGATCGTATTAATCAACCGTAATTTACATTTCGTGTAATATGAATTACTCTTTCAAATGCATAATTGATGTTAGGTGAATAATGTATTGATAAAAAAATACCTGATATTAATTGAATTATTAAACATAAACCTAAAATTGAACCAAAATTTCATCAATATCTAATATTTGTTGGGGTAGGAAGTTTAATTAAGAATTTATTTAAATTAAATTTATTACTTGAATTTTTCATATGTTAATTTTAAGAAATTTATCTATTTTTGATTTACAAAATCATTGTTTTTTTTAAACTATAAAATTTCAGTAAATAGTTTAAAATTAAAATTTTAATTTTGGATATTAAAGATATATTATTGTTTTACTGAAGTTTTTTTTTTTTTTTTTTTTTTTTTTTTAATTTTAAAAAAAAATGTTTAAACATTTTGATTTTTAAAATTTTTCATAAGTTAATTTAAGGGGACCTTCAAATGAATTAATTAAATTTGAAATTGCAATTAAAATTATTAAAATTAATATAGTAATTATTACTGATAAAAATAATTTGCTTATTGAAATATTTTTATAAATTGACAATTTTTCTTCATTTTCGTTAAATAAAATTAAATTTTCTGATAAATTAAATTTTGTTAAAAAATTGAAGTCTGGGTTTAAAACTAAAGTTGAAATTAATAATACAACTGCTAAAGTTAAGTATCTTAAAGATGGATTAAATTTTTCGTTGGATGAAATTCTTGATATATAAATAAATATAATTATTATTCCTCTTCTAAATGTAATAAATAAAATTATTGAATATCATGAATTTTTAGTTAATATAATATTAATTAAACATGTGAAAATTGATTGAAGTATTAAAATTGTTCCTAAAGAAATTGGATGATTTATTTTTATTGAAATTGTTGAGTTAATTATTATTATTATTATAATTAATTTTATTCAGCCTTCTCTCAACTTACAGTTAATTTCATAGTTCCGTTTAGTACATATGACTAATTTTTTTTCATATATTTTTTTTAGTTTAGTTACTTTAATTTTAGTACGTAAACATTATTTAATAAGTCTTATTAGTTTAGAATTAATTTTTATTATTTTATTTATTATATTTTATTTTTATTTAAATTTTTTTATATTTGAATATTTTTTTGGCTTAATTTATTTAATTTTAGGTGTTTGTGAAGCTTCATTGGGTTTATCTATATTAGTTTATTTAGTTCGTAGGGTTGGTTCAGATTATTTAGATATTTTAAATTTATGTTAGGTTTAATTTTATTTTCATTTTTTTTGATCCCTTTATCTTTATTTATTAATATTTATAGATTAATTTATATATTTTTTTTTATTTTTTTATATTTTTTTTTTGGATTTAATTTTAGTAATTTTTATAGATTTATTAGTTTATCTTTTGGTTTAGATAAATATTCATTTTGTTTAATTGTTTTATCTATTTGAATTTGTATCTTAATAAGTTATTCTTCTTTAAATTTACAAAACTTATATTTTTCATATTTAAGGTTATTAATTGTTTTAATTTTTTTTTTTTTACTTTATTGTTTTTTAAGAATTAGATTTTTTAATTTTTATTTTTATTTTGAATGTAGAATTTTACCTGTCTTTTTAATTATTTATGGATGGGGGTATCAGCCTGAACGTTTATATTCAAGTTTATATTTTATTTTTTACACTTTAATTTCTTCATTACCTTTATTTTTATTAATCTTGTATTTGGAAAATTTAGTTGGTTATTTTTATTTTGGAATTGTTTTAAATATTAAAAACTTATATATTTTTTTTTTTTTTATTTTGTCTTTTTTGGTTAAATTACCTATATTTTTTTTTCATTTATGACTTCCAAGGGCTCATGTAGAAGCTCCTACCATAGGTTCTATAATTTTAGCAGGAGTTATATTAAAGTTAGGTGGTTATGGTTTAATTCGTGTTTTAATTTTTTTTGTAGATTTAGTAAATAAATATTCATATATTTTTTTTTCTGTTAGTTTATTTGGTTCTTTATTTATTAGATTAATTTGTCTTTTACAAAATGATTTAAAAGTGTTGGTTGCTTATTCATCTGTGAGCCATATGGGGTTAGTGATTTGTGGAATTTTTAGTTTAACAAGTTTTGGATTTTGTGGTTCTTTATTTTTAATAATTAGACATGGTTTAGTATCTTCAGGCTTATTTTATTTTGTTGGTTGTTTATATGATCGTTATAGAACTCGCAGAATTTTTTTAATTAGGGGAATTCTGAGTATTTCTTCTTCTTTAACTATATTTTTTTTTTTTTTATGTTTAAGAAATATATCTTGTCCTCCAAGATTAAATTTAATTTCTGAATTATTTATTAGATTTTCTTTACTTAATTGAGATTTATATTGTTTATTTTATTTATTTTTTATTATATTTTTTGTTGCTTGTTTTATAATTAATATATTTTCTTTTGTTTGTCATGGAAAATTAAGAAGTTTAGTTATATTTATAGATTCTGGCTATGTACGTGAATTCTTCATTTTTTTTTTACATTTATTTCCTTTATATTTATTTGTTTTAAATTTATCTATTTTATTTTAATAAATTATATTAGTTTAATTTTAAAAATTTCAGTTTGTGATTCTGAAGATTCAAATTGAATATAATAATGTTATTTGTTTTAAACATTAATTTTTTTTTTTTTTTCTTATTTCTGTTTTTTTTCCTTTTTGGTTTATATTTTTATTTGTATAATTTTGTTCTGGTCTTTGATTACAATTTTCTTAATATAAATTCATCTGAATTTTCTTTTATTTTTCTCTTTGATTGATTGAGACTGATTTTTTTGTCAGTTGTTTTTCTTATTTCTGGTTCGGTTCTGCTGTATAGAATTGACTATATAAGGGGGGATAATTATATTATTCGTTTTTTTTTTCTGGTCTTTCTGTTTGTTTTTAGAATATTTATGTTAATTGGTATACCTGACTTAATTTGTTTAATTATTGGCTGAGATGGATTAGGTCTGGTTTCTTATTGTCTGGTAATTTATTATCAGAGAAGGTCAACTTTGAGTTCAGGCTATTTAACTTTATTTATTAACCGTTTGGGTGATGTTTTTTTAATTCTCAGAATTTGCTGATGTTTAAATTATGGATGTTGACATTATTTATATTTATATAATTTAAATTTAAATTTATTTATATTAATTTTTTTTTTTTTGGCTTGTTTAACTAAAAGAGCTCAATTTCCTTTTTCTAGATGATTACCATCTGCTATGGCAGCTCCCACTCCTGTTTCGTCATTAGTTCATTCTTCTACTTTAGTAACTGCTGGTTTATATTTAATAATTCGTTTTAATATATTTTTAATAGGTTATTTAAATTTTTTTTTATTAAATTTAAGTATTTTAACTATTTTATTATCTGGATTTAGAGCTATTTATGAAAATGATTTAAAGAAAATTATTGCTTATTCTACTATGGGTCAGTTAAGATTTATAATTTTTATTCTTTTAATAGGATGTAATTATTTAAGTTTTATACATTTATTAATTCATGCTGTTTTTAAATCTTTACTTTTTTTATGTTCAGGTATCTTTATCAAGGGTTTTATGGGGGTTCAAGATATTCGATTTATAGGAAATTTAAGAATTCAGAGCCCTTTAATTAGTTCTTGTTTTTTAATTTCTTTGTTTAGATTATGTGGTTTACCATTTTATTCTGGATATTTTTCTAAGGATTTTATATTGGAATTATTTATTTTATCTGAAGTTAATTTTATTTATTTTTTTTTTTTTTTTTTGTCTATTTATTTAACTTTAATTTATTCATTGCGTTTATTTATAAATTTATTTATTTTTAATGTTGGATTAAATATGTTTAATTTATTTGAATTTAATTACATAAGATTTTCTTGTTTTTTTTTAATAACTATTTCTGTATTTTTAGGTTCTATATTTTTTTGATTATTTGATAGAGGATTTTTTTTTGTTTTTGATTTTTTTTTTAAATATTTAATTTTAATTTTTATATTTTTTTTTATAATTTTTTATAATTGTTTTAATTTTAATAATTTTAATTTTAAAAGTTTCTATATTTATTTTTTTAGAAATATAATATTTTTACCTTTTTTTTCTTCAAATTATGTTGTTTCAAAGTTTTACAATTTTAGTCATTTAATATTTTTAGTTGTTGAATTAGGTTGGACTGAATATTTAATTAGATCTAGTTTAATTAAAATTTTAAATTTTTTAAATTTATATTTTAATAAAATAATTCTTAATTCTTTTAAGATTTATTTTTTTTCTTTATTAATTTTTATAGTATTAATTTTTTTTATATATTTAAGTAGCTTAATTTAAAGCTAAACATTGAAAATGTTTATATACAATTTTTTTTGTCTTAAATATTTAAATTTACAAATTTTAATTTTTTAATTATTGAAAATAATTTGTTTTATATAAACTACGTAAATAAGAGAATAACATTTTATGTTAAAAGGATAGTTAGCAGCTTCCAATTGAATTCTCTTTTAACTGGATTTAAATCATTCTTTTTATTAACAGTAAATTGCTTCTATTTAGCTTCAGTTAAAAAGCATGAGGATACTCCTTTAAATTAAGTCGAAATTAATTGTAATTTTACTTCTTTGCTTAAGAGTAACAAAACTTTGTACTTTTTAATTGCAATTTAAATGTTATTTTTAACTATACTCCCTTTAATTATTTAGATCATTCAATTACTCCATTATATCATTCATGATAAAGGCCATAAGAAATTAATATTAAAATAATTATTCTTGATTTTAGTCATTGTTTGATTTTTATTATTTTTATGGATGAAATTATTGGTAAAATTAATGTAAGTTCAACATCAAATATTAAAAAAATAATTGCAATTATGAAGAAATGAATAGAAAAAGATTTTCGTGAAGAATTTATTTTTATAAAACCACATTCAAAAGAAGAAGTTTTATTTAAATCTAAGATTGATTTTTTTGAAATTAAGAATGAAATTAAAATTAATATAGTAAGAATTAATGAGGTTAAAATTATTGATTGATAAATTTTAATTTTTTCTTTTTTTAAAAACCTTTTAATTGGAAGTTAAATATACTTTTTATACTAAAGAAAAATTTATTTCACCAGTAAATAATTAAATATAAGAATAATCATACTACATCAACAAAATGTCAATATCAGGCTGATAACTCTATTCTTAAATGATTAATTTTAGTTATTTTTATTTTTAATAATCTTTCTATTGCTGTTATAATAAAAATTGTTCCAATAATTACATGAATTCCATGAAAACCAGTTGTTAAGAAAAATGTTGATCCAAATGTTGAGTCTGAAATTGTAAATCTTGCATTTTTATATTCAATTCATTGGAGAAACGAAAAGTAAATTCCTAATATAATTGTAATAAATAATCTTATTATAGATTGTTTAAATTTATTTGATAATATGGCTTGGTGAGATCAGGTAATCGAGGCCCCTGATCTTAATAAAATAATTGTATTAAGTAAAGGAATTTCAATTGGGTTAAATGGTGTAATCCCCTTTGGGGGTCATTTTAATCCAATTTCAATTGAAGGGGAAAGTCTTGAGTGGAAGAATCTTCAGAAAAATGAAAAAAAAAATATGATTTCTGATAAAATAAATATAATTATACCTATTTTAATTATTTTTTTTACTATAATAGTATGATCTCCTTTTAATGATGATTCACGTTTTGTATCACGTCATCATTGATATAAATTTATTAATAGATTAGTTATTGAAATTAGTCTAAATACTATATTTTTATTTACAAATATTAAAATTGTTCTAATAAGTAAATTTATAATTGAAATTGATGTTAATAAGGGTCATGGTCTATTTGTAACTAAATGAAATGGGTGATTTTTTTTCATAAGGAATTTCTGATGAATATATAGTTAATAAAATTGAAAATACATAAGCTTGAATAAATGCAACTGCAATTTCAAATATTATTAAAATTACTTGTAAAATTAAAATTAATAAAATTGTATTGATACTATTGATATTTCCTAATAGAGTTATTAAAAGGTGTCCGGCAATTAAATTGGCTGTTAATCGAATTCTCAATGAAATTGGTCGAATTAAATTTCTTAATGTTTCTACTAAAATTATGAATGGTGCGATTAATATGGGGGTATTTATGGGTAATAAATGTGCAAATATTAAGTTAGTTCTGTTTATTCATGAATATAATATTATTAATATTCATGTTGGAATAGCTATTGAAAGTGAAACTGAAAGGTGACTTGTAGAGGTGAAAACATAAGGAATTAATCCGGATAAATTTATAATTAAAATAAATAAAAAATTTGATTTTAAAATTATAATTATTTGTTTATTTTTATAAATAAAATTTATTTCTGTATTTATGTATCTATAAATTTTTTTTTTTATTATTGAATTTAAAGATTCTTTTAATCAAAATTTATTTGGTAAAATTAATATCATTGAAATTAAAATAATTCAATTTAGTTGAATATTTAAAGTTGTTGATGGATCAAAAGATGAAAATAAATTTGTTAACATTTTTTTTCAAAGAAAAGGTTAGTTTTAATTAATATAATTATTAAAATTGACGTTATTAAAATTATTATTCATGATGAAGGTGATATTTGTGGAATAAGAAAATACAAATGTAATTTTAATTTGACATATTAATGTTTTTTTTAAACTAATTTTCTCATTAAGAGCATTTTTTAATTGCTATAAATTGGTTTAAGAGACCATTACTTAAATTTCAGTCACTTAATGTTTTAAGATTTAATTCAGTTTAAAAATTTATTTAATTTAATAGATTCAATTATAATTGGTATAAATCTGTGATTTGCCCCACAAATTTCTGAACATTGACCTATAAAAATACCCGGCTTTTTAATTATTAATCTTGATTGATTTAGTCGTCCTGGAACTGCATCTATTTTAATTCCTAGTGAAGGAATTGTTCATGAATGTAAAACATCTGATGAAGTGAAAATTAATCGTATTTGAGTTAAGTAGGGGGCTTTTATTCGATTATCAACTTCTAATAATCGAAAGTGAAATGGTTTTAAATATGTTATATATGAATCAAATTCTTTAATTCATTTATCTGTATATTCATAAGATCAATATCATTGATGACCAATTGATTTAATTGAAATTGTTGGATTAATTAATTCTTCTATTGAGTAAAGAATTTTTAATGAGGGGATTGCAATAAAAAATAGAACAATAGTAGGTATAATTGTTCAACATGTTTCTATTATTTGATGTTCATTTAAATTTAAATTAATAAATTTATTTATTAAAAGGGAATTAATTAGTATAATAATTAGTGTAGTAATTGATAAAATAATTGATATTGAATGATCGTGAAAAAATCTTAATTGTTCTATTGTTGGTCTACATGCATCGGGTAAATTAAATTTAATTCATTTAATTTCTAAAAGAAATAAAATTTCATTTATGAATTTTAAATTCATTACACTATTCTGCCATTTTAGAATTTGGATAAAATAGGAATTTCATTAAATGAATGTTCACTTGGGGGTGTATTTAATTTTCATTCAAGGGATTGCGGGAGATTATTTTTAAAAATAATTTTTTTTTTGAAAATTAAACTTTCTCATAAAATGAATATTAATAATAAAATTCTTATTAGTGAAATTAAAGATCCAATGGATGAAATTAAATTTCATAATGTGTAAATATCAGGATAATCAGAATATCGTCGTGGTATACCTGTGAGTCCTAAGAAGTGTTGGGGAAAAAACGTTAAGTTTACACCTAAAAATATAGTTATAAATTGAATTTTTAATCATTTTTTGTTTATTAATATTCCTGTTATAATTGGATATCAATTAATAAATCTTGCAATAATAGTGAAGACTGCTCCTATGGATAATACATAATGGAAGTGGGCTACTACATAATAAGTATCATGAAGAATAATATCAATAGATGAATTTGCTAAGATTACACCAGTTAATCCTCCTACTGTAAATAGAAAAATAAATCCCGTAGATCAAATTATTTGGGGTGAATAAATTATTTTTGACCCGTGAATTGTTGCTAGTCATCTAAAAATTTTAATCCCAGTAGGTACTGCAATAATTATTGTGGCTGAGGTAAAATATGCTCGAGTATCAATATCTATTCCTACTGTGAATATGTGATGTGCTCATACAATAAATCCTAAAATTCCAATGGCAATTATAGCATAAATTATTCCAATAGATCCAAATGTTTCTTTTTTCCCTCTTTCTTGTATAATAATATGTGAAATTAGTCCAAATCCTGGTAAAATTAAAATATAAACTTCTGGATGACCAAAGAATCAAAATAAATGTTGATATAAAATAGGGTCTCCTCCTCCTGTTGGATCAAAAAATGATGTATTTAGATTTCGATCTGTTAATAGTATAGTAATTGCACCGGCCAGTACTGGTAGTGATAAAATTAATAAGAATGCAGTAATTAATACTGATCAACAGAAAAGGGGAATTTTTTCTATTCTTAATTCTTTTGATTTTATATTAATAATGGTTGAAATAAAGTTGATTGCACCTATAATTGAACTAATCCCGGCGATATGTAAAGAAAAGATAGTAAAATCTACTGAGGGTCCTGAGTGTGACGAATAATTTGATAGGGGGGGATAGACTGTTCATCCTGTTCCTGATCCTGACCCTGTGATTGATCTGGATAAAAGTAAAATTAAGGAGGGGGGGAGTAGCCAAAATCTTATATTATTTATTCGTGGAAACGCTATATCCGGAGCTCCAATTATTATTGGGATAATTCAATTTCCAAATCCTCCAATTAAAATTGGTATAACTATGAAGAAAATTATAATGAATGCATGAGAAGTTACTAAAACATTATAAATTTGATCATTTTTAATTAGTGAACCAGGTTGAATTAATTCAGATCGAATCAATAATCTGGAAGCTGTTCCGATTAAACCTGATCATAAACCTAAAATAAAATAAAGGGTTCCAATATCTTTATGGTTTGTAGAAAATAGTCATTTTTTCATTTGTTAATAGGGTGTCTGAATTAGGTAATAAATTGTAAATTTATTTAAGGAATTTTCCTCCTATTAATAATAAAAATTTTTAAGGTTTATAAAATTTTTATATTTTTAACTTTGAAGGTTACTAGTTTAGTTAACTTAAATCCTTAAATATAAAATTTTATATTCAATAATGATTTTAAATTGCAAGTTTAAAGGTGCTTAATGGCTGAAATTTAATTAATTCAGTAAAAAAAAATTGTTGGAATAATTAATATATTAATTAATGAAATTGATTTTCTTAAATTTAAATTATTTTTTTTTTTTTTAAATGTAAAATTAAATATATTTATAGATATAATTTGTATATATATGTATATTGAAATAATTGATGTTAAAATTATTGATGACGATAACATTAAAGATTTATTAATTATTAGTTTTAGTATTATTCATTTCGGAAAAAACCCTATTATAGGTGGTAATCCTATAATTGAAATTAAGTTAAGATTAATATGTATTTTTTGTAGAAAGTTTAAATTTTTTATTTGATTTAAGTAAATTAAATTATTATTATTAAATAAGTACATAATTTTTATATTTAAGGATGAATAAATTAATAAAAAAATAATAATTATTTTTTTTCCTAAAAAAAAAGCATTAATTATTCATGACAAATTAAAAATTGATGAATAAGCTATTATTTTTTTTAAATTTAATTGATTAAATCCTGAGATTGAAGCTACAAATATTGAAACAATTATTGGTAAAATAATTAATTTAAATGAAATTATTTTTTTAATAAAAATTATGGGGATAATTTTTAGTATTGTTGTTAAAATAAAACATTCTTTTCATGATATTTTTCTTATAATTTCTGGTATTCAAATATGAAGGGGGACTATTCCAATTTTTAGTATTAATCTTAATATAATGGTTAAATTATTATTAATTATATTTAAATTAATTGCATTTATTATAATAGAAAAAATTAATAAATTAGATGCTAAAGTTTGAATAATAAAATATTTTATTGATTGATCGTTAATTTTATTTTTTGAAATTATAGGTATAAATATGAATAAATTTAATTCTATTAAAATTCATAAAGTTAATCAATTATTTGATGACAGGGATGAAATTGAGGACAATATTAATGTTATTAATATTAATAATTTCGATATATTTATTTTAATTAAAAAGAGATTTCTTATCATAGTTGAGTTATGGGCCCAATAGCTTTATTTAGCTTATCTTTTTATAAAATGTTGTTTAGCATAAAGAATTTTGATTTCTTAGGTATTAGTTTAATCTAATTTTTATAATTAGAAAGAGTAATAAATCTACTTAATTTATTCTATCAGAATAATCCTTTAATCAGGCATCTTTCT